TTCAATTCCCCGAATGGTACGAGGATTGGAAGGAATGGAATGGAGAAATGCATGTTAAATGTACTTATAATGGTGTTCAATTATCAGAAACAGAATTTCCCAAAAATTGGTTAAGCGATGGTATTCAAATAAAGATTCTATTTCCTTTTTGTCTGAAACCTTGGCAAAGATCTAAGGTACGATTTAATTATGGAGATCAGCAAAGGCAAAAAAAAGAGAAAAAAGATAACTTTTGTTTTTTAACAGTTTGGGGAAGAGAAGCAGAGCTACCTTTTGGGTCTCCCCGAAAACGACCCTCTTTCTTTGAACCCATTTTTAAAGAACTCGAAAAAAAAACGATAAAAGTGAAAAAGAAAATTTTAGAAGTTATAAGAGTTTTCAAAGAAAGAGGAAATGGGGTTCTAAAAGTTTCAAAAAAAAAAAAAAGATGGATCATCAAAATAATTCTATTTATGGACCTAATAATGAAAAAACTTGAAAAAGTAAAACCCATATTAAAATTAAAATCGAGTAGGGTTAAAATATATGAACCGACTAAAAATAAAGATGGAAGAGATTCTAATATAAATAATAAGATTCTTCGCGAATCGACGATTACAATTCAATTCCTGAATTGCGGAAATGCAAATTATTCACTCATCGAAACAAAAATGAAAGATCTTGCTAATAAGACAATCACAATTAGGAGTCAAATAAAAGGAATCACAAAAGACAATAAAAAAATAGTTCTAACTTATGATGATAAAAGAGCGGAATTACAGAAGGATATTTGGCAAATATTTAAAAGAAAAAATATTCGATTAATACGTAAATCTAATTATTTTATAAAATCTTTCATTGAAAAAATATACATGAATCTATTACTATGTATCATTAAGATTCCAAGTTTTAAATCAACAAACAAAATTTTAACTAAATACATTTATAATGATAAAACAAATCAAGAAGGAATTGAAAAGACAAATCAAAAAATAATGAACTTTATTTTGACTATAAAAAAGTCGTTTTATAATATTTTTTATAATACTAATTTTAGTATTAGCAACAAAAATTCTAATATTTATTGGGACTTATCTTCTTTGTCTCAAGCATATATATTTTACAAATTCTCGCAAAATCAATTACTTAATAAATATGCTTTGAAATCTGTACTTCAATATCATAACACCTATCCTTTTCTTACAGATATAATAAAGAATTATTGTACAATACAAGGAATATTTGGTTCCAAACCAAAGCATAAGAAAATACATAAGTATAGAATGAATAAATGGAAAATGTGGTTAAGGGGTCATTATCAATATAATTTATCTCAGACTAAGTGGTCTTATTTAGTACCAAAAAAATGGCAAAATAGGGCCAACCAATGTCGTATAATTCAAAAAAAAGACTCAACGAAATCGGCGAAATCGGATTTATATAAAAAAGAAAAAGACCAATTAATTCATTACATGAAAGAAAATTACTATACAGTAAATTCATTGACGAGTCAAAAAAACAAATTGAAAAAACATTTTGGATATGATATTTTATCATATAAATATATAAATTTTGAGGATAATAAAAACTCATATATTTATGAATCAACGTTACAATTACAAGAAGTGGAAAACAAAAAAATTTCATCTAATTTTAATACACTAAAACTAAAACCCGAACCATTTTATGGATTGATAAGGATAGTTATTAATAATTATCTAGAAAAAAGATTTCTCATTGATATGGACAAAAATATGGATAGACTATTTTTAAATTATAAAATTCCCCATTTCTGTATTAGAAATAATATTGATATTGAGACCCGGACCAATACGCCTATCAACACCAAGATTCATAAAAATACTAAAAATCTAAATTATCAAAAATTAAAAAAAAATTCCTTTTTTGATTGGATGGGAATGAATCAAGAAAAATTCTATCGTAGCATATCAAATCTAGAACCTTGGTTTTTCCCAGAATTTTTACTACTTTTTAATGCGTATAAAATAAAACCATGGATCATACCTACCAAATTACTTATTTTAGATTTTCATTTCTATGAAAATATTAGTAAAAGTAAAAAGATCAATGTAAAAAAAAAAAATGAACAACAAGGTCAAGGAAATCTTGTATTAGATTTACGAAAACAAAATGAAAAAGATGTTGAGACAGATTATACAAGAACAGACATTAAAAAAGGTAGAAAAAAAAAACAATCTAAGAGCAAGAAAGAAGCAGAACTCAATTTCTTCTTGAAAAAATATTTTCTTTTTCAATTAAAATGGGATGATCTCTTGAATCAACGAATGATCAATAATATAAAGGTATATTGTCTTCTACTTAGACTGATAGATCCAAAGGAAATAGCTATATCTTCAATTCAAAGAGGAGAGATGCATCTAGATGTAATGTTGATTCAGAAAGATCTAACTCTTACAGAATTGGTAAAAAGAGGCATATTTATTGTCGAACCAATTCGTCTATCTATGAAAAGGGATGGAAAAGATATTATATATCAAACCATAGGTATTTCATTGATTGATAAGACTAAACGCCAAACTAATGGAAAATACATAATAAAAAAAGAATATGTTGATAAAAAAAAAATTCATGAATCTGTTGCACAACACAGCAATATACTTATGACTAAAAAAAACAAAAATTATTATGATTTCCTTGTTCCTGAAAATATTATATCCCCCAGACGTCGTAGAGAATTGAGAATTTTTATTTGTTTTAATTCTCAGAATTGGAATATTATGGGTAGAAATCCAATATTCTGTAATCAAAACAACATAAACAACTGTGGACAATTTTTGAACAAGGAAAAACATCTTAATATTAATACATATACAAAGAAATTCGTTAAATTCAAATTTTTTCTTTGGCCCAATTATCGATTAGAAGATTTAGCTTGTATGAATCGTTATTGGTTTGATACCAATAATGGCAGTAATTTCAGTATATCAAGAATACATATGTATCCACGATTCAGAATTCTTTAAATTCTTTAATTATATTACTAGTATATAATAAATATAAATATAACATAGTATATTTCCTCTATATCTTATATCTATTTTTCTTTATCGAAAAACATTTTCTTTCCTGAATAGGAAAATATTGAAAAAAAAATGGATCGTTCCTTTTTATCCAAATCAAATTTTCAATTTGATTTGGATAGAAAAAATTCTATATGAAGAAATGAGAAATTTTTTTGTACTAAATTCAAATAACTGCAAATAACACGTATAATAATTTATATTTTTCCTGATCGGTAAAATTAGCGTAAAAAAAAAAAGAAAATTTTGTTTTTATGGTCAAAAATTCATTCATCTCGGCTATTCGACAAGAAAAAGAAAAAAACTGTGGATCTGTTGAATTTCAAGTATTTAGTTTCACTGATAAGATACAAAGACTTACTTCACATTTAAAATTACATAAAAAAGATTTTTTATCACAAAGAGGTTTACGAAAAATTCTGGGAAAACGTCAACGGCTCTTGGATTATTTGTCAAAGAAAAATCGAGTACGTTATAAGAAATTGATTACCCAGTTGGGTATTCGGGAATCAAAAACTCGTTAATTTTAAGTTTAAGATTGGTTTGAATTTTTTCTTTAGTTATTAAATTTTGCATTTTGATCAACTTCATTTTGCTAAATTCATGGAATACTGAATTGAATTAAGGAAGAAAAGTTATGACTGTACCAGCTACAAGAAAGGATCTCATGATAGTGAATATGGGTCCTCACCACCCATCAATGCATGGTGTTCTTCGACTAATTGTTACTCTCGATGGTGAAGATGTTATTGATTGTGAACCTATATTGGGTTATTTACATAGAGGGATGGAAAAAATAGCAGAAAATCGAACAATTATACAATATTTGCCTTATGTAACACGGTGGGATTATTTAGCCACTATGTTCACAGAAGCAATAACAGTAAATGCACCAGAACGATTAGAAAGCATTCAAGTACCTAAAAGAGCTAGTTACATTAGAATAATTATGCTAGAACTTAGTCGTATAGCTTCTCATTTATTATGGCTTGGACCTTTTATGGCAGATATCGGTGCACAGACTCCCTTTTTCTATATTTTCAGAGAAAGGGAATTGTTATATGATCTATTCGAAGCCGCTACAGGTATGCGAATGATGCATAATTATTTCCGTATTGGGGGGGTTGCTACCGATTTACCTTATGGCTGGATAGAGAAATGTTTGGATTTTTGCGATTATTCTTTAACAGGAATTGTTGAATATCAAAAACTTATTACGCGTAATCCTATTTTTTTGGAACGCGTTGAAGGAGTGGGCATTATTGGTGGAGAGGAGGCAATAAATTGGGGTTTATCAGGACCAATGTTAAGGGCTTCTGGAATCCAATGGGATCTTCGTAAAGTTGATAGTTATGAGTGTTACAATAAATTTGATTGGGAAGTCCAATGGCAAAAAGAAGGAGATTCACTAGCTCGTTATTTAGTACGAATCGGTGAAATGAAGGAATCTATAAAAATTATTCAACAGGCCCTAGAAGGAATTCCTGGAGGACCTTATGAGAATTTAGAAGTTCGACGTTTTGATAAAGCAAAAAATTCCGAATGGAATAATTTTGAATATAGATTTATTACTAAAAAACTTTCGCCCAATTTTGAATTGTCGAAGCAAGAACTTTATGTGAGAGTAGAAGCCCCAAAAGGAGAATTAGGAATTTATTTGATAGGAGATAGTAGTGTTTTCCCTTGGAGATGGAAAATTCGTCCACCCGGTTTTATCAATTTGCAAATTCTCCCTCAACTAGTTAAAAGAATGAAATTGGCAGATATCATGACGATATTAGGTAGTATAGATATCATTATGGGAGAAGTTGATCGTTGAAATGATAATTGATATGACAGAAGCCGAAATACAAGCTATAAATTCTTTTTCTAGATCGGAATCTTTAAAAGAAGTCTATGGACTCATATGGATCTTTGTTCTTATTTTCACCCTTATATTGGGAATAACAATAGGGGTACTAGTAATTGTGTGGTTAGAAAGAGAAATATCCGCAGCAATACAACAACGCATTGGGCCTGAATATGCCGGTCCATTGGGAATTCTTCAAGCTATAGCAGATGGAACCAAATTAGTTTTTAAAGAAGATCTCCTCCCATCTAGAGGAGATCTTCGTTTGTTCAGCGCGGGACCGTCTATAGCGGTCATATCTGTTCTACTAAGTTATTTAGTAATTCCTTTTGGATATCACCTTGTTTTGGCCGATCTTAGTATAGGCGTTTTTTTATGGATCTCCATTTCAAGTATTGCCCCTATTGGACTTCTTATGTCAGGATATGGGTCGAATAATAAATATTCTTTTTCAGGTGGTCTACGGGCTGCTGCTCAATCTATCAGTTATGAAATACCATTAACTCTATGTGTGTTATCAATATCTCTACGTGTGATTCGGCAGAACATTATTATTTTCTCTCTTTTCTAGAACTAGAAATAGAATAAAGAAATTGAATATATTATATTCAATGGATATTTTCTTTTTTATTTATCATTAGGGTTGATAAATTAAGCTAGATAGTTAGATGAGTAAAAGCAAACTGCTTATAAATTTGCAGTAAGAGGATTAAATCTCATTCCCTATGTACGAGAATAGAAACATAAGCAGTATAAACTGTTTACCCCAAGGTTAAGATTCTTTGACCAATTATCATATCTTGAAGCGGGTACAAAAGATCACCCGTATGGGGTTTCTACTACTGTCTTGTATTTATTACCATACTGGAGATCAATAAAAAATCAGTGGACAGTTAGGAACACCAAGGTACACAAAAGATTAGTAATGGAGATAATTTAAGATAAAAAAAAGGATTTTTTTACATAAAACTTTGGATAAAACGAATCATAATGAGGACTTTAAGTTGGTAGAAATGACCAAGTAGTACTTCTCCACGATTCCGATCTCGAGTATGCTCCTATTCACTGATTAAAGAAATGACTATAAAAAACGAATTAATCTTTTATTTTTTTTTCAGAGTACCTCCTCTCCTCTGAGAAAGAAGAATAGGACAGGAACCAAAGAAATAGAATGCAAAATATTGAATGGGAAAAATGAAACAAAAAAATACGATACAGGATATTTATTTCTTATTTCTTTTCCCCATTCAATATTCATATCTATTATATACATACATGTAATTCTTAATCATAAATTTTGAATTAATGATCAATTCTTTCTAACTAATTCTTTCTTTAGAGTTATTGATAAAACCTAATTTATTGATATAACGAGTATTTTATTTAAGGATTAAGTTATTACCGAATAAAGAGAAATTGTAATTTTAATGGAAAAGATCAATTCGGAAGCGCTTTTTTATTCTAGCAGACGGAATTTCGTTGGTCTAATTTTGGACTTACCGGTATTAGAATTAGAATCTAAAAATTACAATAATACCAAACAAGTACTTACATTTATTTGTGACCATAGAGGAGCCGTATGAAGCTGAGGTCTCATGTACGGTTTTGAAATAGCGATATGAACAGTAATGTTATTATCGACTATGATTATCTAACAGTTCAAGTACAGTTGATATAGTTGAGTCACAGTCAAAATATGGTTTTTGGGGGTGGAATCTGTGGCGTCAGCCTATAGGGTTTGTTGTTTTTTTAATTTCTTCTCTAGCAGAATGTGAGAGATTACCTTTTGATTTACCAGAAGCAGAGGAGGAATTAGTAGCAGGTTATCAAACAGAATATTCGGGTATTAAATATGCTCTATTTTACCTTGCTTCTTACCTAAATTTATTAGTTTCTTCATTATTTATAACAGTTCTTTACTTAGGCGGGTGGAATTTCTCTATTCCGTATATATCTATTCCTGAATTTTTCGGATTAAATAAAATGACAGGAGTTTTTGGAATAACAATTGGTATATTTATTACATTAGCTAAAGCTTATTTGTTTTTGTTCATTCCTATCACAGCAAGATGGACTTTACCTAGACTGAGAATGGACCAACTTTTAAATTTTGGATGGAAATTTCTTTTACCTATTTCTCTGGGTAATCTATTATTGACAACTTCTTCCCAACTTATTTACCTATAAAGAATAGAATAAGATAACGATATTCTCCATTCATAACTGATCTTAAACAAGAGAAAGAAACATCAAATTATTCACGGAGATCTACAATATGTTCCCTATGGTGACCGGGTTCATAAATTTTGGTCAACAAACAATACGGGCGGCAAGGTACATTGGTCAAAGTTTCATAATTACCCTATCCCATACAAATCGTTTACCTGTAACTATTCAATATCCTTATGAAAAATCGATCACATCAGAACGTTTCCGCGGTCGAATTCATTTTGAATTTGATAAATGTATTGCTTGTGAGGTATGTGTTCGTGTATGTCCCATAGATCTACCTGTTGTTGATTGGAGGTTTAAAAGAGAGATTAAAAAGAAACAATTGTTTAATTATAGTATTGATTTTGGAGTCTGTATATTTTGTGGTAATTGTGTCGAGTATTGTCCAACAAACTGTTTATCGATGACTGAAGAATATGAACTTTCAACTTATGATCGTCACGAATTAAATTATAATCAAATTGCATTAGGTCGGTTACCAATGTCAGTAATTGGAGATTACACAATTCAAACAATTATGAATTCCAGTCAAATCAAAATGGATAAAGATAAACCCCTTGATTCAAGAACGATTACTGATTACTAATATTTTTTTATATAAAGATAAACAGAAACAAGTCTTCTTTTTTTTTATGAAAATCTAATAAACTTATCTTATTAACTATTGATTATTGAGAATAACTCTTTAATTTAAACTGTGAATATGTGTTTTCTTAATTTTTTTGAAATATTAAAAAATTAGAATCTCTAAAAGAAAAAAGAAAAGATTGGCCGATAATTTTAATAACTTTATCTATATCCACAGTAATCCATCCATATTAAGATTTAATTGCATTAAAAACTCATCATATATAAGAAAAAAAAATAAGGGGAACACCCCTCTCTTTCCTGGACTATTTAGTAGGGTCATGAAACATTTTGACTGATTTTTCTCTTATACATAATGGATTTACCTGGACCAATACATGATATACTTGTAGTATTTCTGGGATCATTTCTTATATTAGGAGGTCTAGGAGTAGTATTGTTTACTAATCCAATTTATTCCGCCTTTTCGTTGGGATCGGTTCTTGTTTGTATATCCTTATTCTATATTTCATCAAACTCCTTTTTTGTAGCTGCCGCCCAGCTTCTTATTTATGTGGGAGCCATAAATGTCTTAATCATATTTGCTGTTATGTTCGTGAATGGTTCAGAATATTCTAACGACTCCTATCTTTGGACTATTGGAGATGGAATTACTTCACTGGTTTGTATAAGTATTCTTTTTTCACTAATTACTACTATCGCAGATACGTCATGGTACGGAATTATTTGGACTACAAGATCAAATCAGATTATAGAGCAAGACTTTATAAACAACGTCCAACAAATTGGAATTCATTTATCAACAGATTTTTATCTTCCGTTTGAACTAATTTCTATAATTCTTTTAGTTTCTTTGATAGGCGCAATTACTATGGCTCGTCAATAATAAATAGTTTAGTTAGAATTAAAAAAATTTTTAGTTTAATCTACTGTCAATATTCCCTTTTTTATGTAATTGCTCGATTCTAGTCAATCAACTTGGTTGAATTTTTGTTCATATTGAAACGAATCGAGGTTGATCAGGAGTTAGTCAATGATGTTCGAACATGTACTTTTTTTGAGTGTCTATTTATTTGCAATCGGTATCTATGGATTGATCACAAGTCGAAACATGGTTAGAGCACTTATGTGTCTTGAACTTATACTAAATTCGGTTAATATTAATCTCGTAGTATTTTCTGATATATTTGATAGTCGCCAATTAAAAGGCGAGATTTTCTCAATCTTTATTATAGCGATTGCAGCGGCGGAAGCTGCTATTGGGCTAGCTATTGTTTCGTCGATCTATCGTAACAGAAAATCAACTCGTATTAATCAATCAAGTTTGTTGAAAAATTAGTCATAACTATAATATAAATACATATAAATAGAATATATATATAGAAATTATAGAAAAAACTTTCTATAAAATATCATTTCTCTATAAAATATCATTTCAGTGTCTTTTACATATTTATTTACAAATAATACTAATATGTATAGTAATATTTCTATATATATTTATATTGAAATATTGACGATCCATTAGTCAACGTGAAGTTGCACGTGTGATTCATGCGACTCATATGATCATGGTTGTTGAAAGATAAATCAAAGTCTCTTGGTCCCTTCTGATGAACAGATTTATAAAAATTTTGATTCTTAAGATTTTTTTTTGATAAATCATTGATTCATCTGGTTTCTATATATAAAGAAAATATAAATATATAATAAATTATATAATTAGAAATTTATTATTATTTTTTTTTTACTTTACCAGATTTACCAGATCGAAAATTTTTTATGTTCAAAACTGGAATTTATAGACCCAATGTCACATTCAGTAAAAATTTATGATACATGTATAGGGTGCACTCAATGTGTACGAGCCTGCCCCACAGATGTATTGGAAATGATACCTTGGGACGGATGTAAAGCTAAGCAAATTGCTTCCGCGCCAAGAACGGAAGACTGTGTAGGTTGTAAAAGATGTGAATCTGCCTGTCCAACAGATTTTTTGAGTGTCCGTGTTTATTTATGGCATGAAACAACTCGTAGCATGGGTCTATCTTATTGATACGTTATAAAAAATTCCACTTGAATCATTTGATTCCTTTTTACCGACAAAAGCCCGTGCTCAAGAAAATATATTCTTTTGAGCACGGGCTTTTTGGTCAAAACGCATCTTGTCTTTATCACGAGTTATTTCCCTTGGTTAACAATACTTGTAGTTTTGCCAATATTCGCGGGTTCCTCAATTTTCTTTCTCCCTCATAAAGGGAATAAGGTATTTAGATGGTATACTATATGTATTTGTTTATTAGAACTCCTTATAACAACCTATGTCTTCTGTTATCATTTCCAATTGGACGATCCATTAATTCAATTAGAAGAGGATGTTAAATGGATAAATGTTTTCAATTTTCACTGGAGACTGGGAATCGACGGACTTTCCATAGGACCCATTTTACTAACAGGATTTATCACTACTTTAGCTACTTTAGCAGCTTGGCCTGTTACTCGAAATTCGCGATTGTTCTATTTCCTGATGTTAGCAATGTACAGTGGTCAAATAGGATTATTTTCTTCTAGAGATCTTTTACTTTTTTTTATCATGTGGGAGTTAGAATTAATTCCTGTTTACTTACTTTTATCTATGTGGGGAGGAAAGAAACGTTTGTACTCGGCTACAAAGTTTATTTTGTACACTGCGGGGGGTTCCATTTTTCTCTTAATAGGAGTTCTAAGTATGGGTTTATATGGTTCCAATGAACCAACATTGGATTTTGACAGATTAGCTAATCAGTCCTATCCTGTGACATTAGAAATAATATTCTATTTGGGCTTCCTTATTGCTTATGCTGTCAAATCACCGATTATACCCCTACATACATGGTTACCAGATACCCATGGAGAAGCACATTACAGTACATGTATGCTTCTAGCGGGAATCTTATTAAAAATGGGAGCATATGGATTGATTCGTATCAATATGGAATTATTACCACATGCTCACTCTATATTTTCTCCCTGGTTAGTGATAGTAGGGGCAATCCAAATAATTTATGCAGCTTCAACCTCGCTTGGTCAACGCAATCAAAAAAAAAGAATAGCCTATTCTTCTGTATCGCACATGGGTTTCACAATTATAGGAATTAGTTCTATAACCGACATGGGACTCAACGGAGCCATTTTACAAATACTCTCTCATGGATTTATTGGTGCTGCACTTTTTTTCTTGGTAGGAATGAGTTGTGATAGAATACGTCTTGTTTATCTCGACGAAATGGGGGGAATATCCATTCCAATGCCAAAAATATTTACCATGTTTAGTAGTTTCTCGATGGCTTCTCTTGCATTGCCGGGAATGAGTGGTTTTGTTGCGGAATTAGTAGTATTTTTTGGACTAATTACCAGTCCAAAATATCTTTTAATGCCAAAAATATTAATTACCCTTGTAATGGCAATTGGAATGATATTAACTCCTATTTATTTGTTATCTATGTTACGGCAAATGTTCTATGGATACAATTTTTTCAATGTTATAAACTCAAATTTCATGGATTCTGGACCACGAGAACTATTTGTTTCAATATGTATCCTTTTACCCGTAATAGGAATTGGTATTTATCCCGATTTCGTTCTTTCTTTATCAGTTGACAAGATACAAGCTATCCTATCTAATTATTTTCATAGATAGTTTTTTTTTTTCTTAATGAGATAGAAAGTCTTATAATTTTCAATTATAATATTTTTGAAACTATTCGCTGTACAATGAAAAAAAATAATAAAGTGAATTAGAAAGATGTATCCCAAGTTTTTAAGAACTGTTTGAATCTTAATTCAAACAGTTCTTAAAAACTCACACAAATTTTCGTTATATATGTCTTACTTATTCCGCATGGAATTTCTACAATTTAATTAGATTTTATGTGAATGAACCATAACTATGTAGACCTATTCCTAATAGATTGATCCCAAAATAGCATATCCAAATTATAAGAAATCCTATAGAAGCTACAAGTGCCGAATTCGTACCGTGCAAACTTTGATTTGTTCTAGTATGTGAATAAATCGCGAATATGGTCCAAGTAATAAATGCCCAAGTTTCCTTGGGGTCCCAATTCCAATAAGACCCCCATGCTTCGTTAGCCCATACTGCTCCAGAAAGAATACCTATGGTTAAAAAGGTAAACCCTAAACTAATAACACGATAACTCCAATAATCCAAACGCTGAATTAATTGATATTTATAATAATTTGGAAATGAAAGAAAAGAAGTGCTTTTAACAACACTTCTTTTTTCGTTCAAGTATTCGATCTTCCCAAAGAAAAACGACTTAATTAATATTAATAAATTTTTGCTTCTAAAAAAAATATCAATGTTTTTTCGAAATGTAATGACTAAAAAAGCGACTGATAATAACGAACCGCATAAAAGAGCCGCATAGCTCAATAACATCATACTTACATGCATCATTAACCACTGAGATTGTAGAGCAGGTACTAATATTGCTGATTGATGCATTTTACTTGAAAGACCAGATGTAGCGAAACCTTGAGTAAAAATGGCACTTGGCGCGGTTATTGTGCTTAAATCATTTTTATGATTCCATAGCTTGGAAACCATATGAATAATGGAAAAACTCCACGAAAGGAAGATCAATGACTCGTATAAATTACTTAATGGAAAATGTCTCGAAGAAATCCAACGAATAACTAATAATCCTGTTAGAGAAAAAAAAGTAGCTAACATTCCTTTTTCCGACGAATGGCGTAATCCGATGATTTCGTGAACTGATAGAATCATCAAATGAATCGCAATCACAATTGAAACGATCGAAAAAGAGAGATGAGTTAATATATGTTCTAAAGTCGCAAATATCATACATAAAAAGGGTCTCATTACAGAATTGAAATCGAGAATTAAATACATTATAAGATCCATTCTATCTCTTTTAGAGTATGCCGCCACTCGGACTCGAACCGAGATGCTCTAGCACTGCTTCCTAAGAGCAGCGTGTCTACCAATTTCACCATAGCGGCTTACTTGAAATAATAATAGTCAATTCATGTTGAATCGTCTAGATGTAGATTCTAGAATCCGATCTAGTTATCCTTTAGGAAATGGATGAATAAGGTTTTTTTTAAACTCTTTTGTTTAAACTAAAGTATTCTTTTCATTTTTAATAACACTTAGAAAACTTAGAAAGATCTTTTTTATCAAAAAAGAAATATAAATTAAATAAATAGGATGATTTTATACATATCAAAATATAATTACTAAATTTAATAAATTAAATTAGAAATTAAAAGACTCGTTTTCTAAAAATCTTGTTTTTAGTCTACTTTATTAATGTATTTAGTGTATTAGTGTATTATTCTAATTATATAGTAATTATATAAAAAATATATATATATAATAATTATATTAATATTTGTTGTTTGTTATGTACATAATTTAAATATAGAATAATACTTAGTAAACAAAAAAGCAAAAAAGTAAACAAAAAAAATTTAATTTGATCTTGAGATAGACATATAATAAAACAGTTTTAATATTCATTATAATTACATTTTATTTCTTTTCCTAATGGAAAAAAAATTTCTACTGGGAAAAGAAATAAAATAATACTTAGAACCAAACTAGCAGCTATTTTATGTCGAATATTAATTTATCTGTCTGCTAGTTCTAACTAATCTTGAGGAGGTAAATAAATACATAAGTTAATTAAAAATTTTCATATTCTATCATATAAAAAAGTTCTTTAAATCACGGAATTCAAATTATTCCAAGATTTTCTTATTTGTTTGCCGAATAAAAAAACTTTTTGAATTTCCCGTAGAAATTGACTTTGCTAAAGAAAAGGCTTTTATTGCAACTAAATTTCCCTTTTTCTTCCAAATATTTCTACGAATACGTTTTTTTGATATAGAAGTACGTTTTTTTGGAACTGCCATAAAAAAAAGAGTTCTTCCTTTTTATTGTTGTATGTGAAAGACATGTATTGATCAATATGGATCGTTTTTTTTTTAGTTTTAGTCATTTTTTATATTATATTAAAATTAAATTTCGTCGATAATCTTTGTTTTTTTTTTTAACAATACAAATATATTGTTTATATATACATATACATGTGTGTTACATATATAATAAACTAGGAAAAAATAGAAGAAAAGAAAGAAAAATTTTTAAAGGAATTTTCTAGTAGTTAATATGTTAAACAAGACATTCCGTTAGCTAAGAAAAGGAACTTTCTTTTTACGTTTTTTTTTATTCAGTTCTAGAATATAAGAAGTAAGAATTTTTATAAGATTTCAGATATTTTCTTATCTTATTGGATTTCAATCTTATTTTATTGGATTGAAATCCAATAAATTTCATAAAAAATAGAAATATAGGTAATTAAAAAAAAATTACTAGAAAAATTAGTTGATTTATTGATGCAAACTATATATCCATATCCATATTCTACTGATATTGGTATAGTTATTTTTGCTTACTTTTCTTACTTTTTTTTTGCTTACTATAGTATATGATATGGTTATATATTACTAGAATACAATTCTAGTCTAGTGGCAAATTTTTTTTTAATATCATATTCTCCTTCTCTTTTTTTTATAAAGAAATATTTTTCTACTTCAAAAATGAATATTTTAGTTAAAAAATTAATAACTAAAAAATGACTCTATATCGAACTATTTGGACAAAGCATTTAAGCAACAATTTATAACTTTTTCAAATTTTTGAAATATCTGAAAAAAGTAAGAAAAATGTAAAATAAGAATATTTAAGGTTTCATATCTTTTTTTTTTTTCATTTTTTTATTGTTTTCTTCAAAAACAATAAAAATTGGTGAATCGGAAACAATTATAAGAAAAAAACTAAAATTTGTGTTTTTTATGGAACATACATATAAATATGCATGGATAATACCTTTTCTTCCATTTCCTATTACTATGTTAATAGGATTTGGACTTCTACTTATTCCTGCAGCAACAAAAAATATTCGACGTATGTGGGCTTTCCCGAGTGTTTTGATGCTAACTATAGCTATGGTATTTTCTGTTAATCTTTCTATTCAGCAAATAAACGGAAATTTTATCTATCAATATTTATGGTCTTGGACTGTCAATAATGATTTTTCTTTAGAGTTCGGACACTTAATTGATCCGCTTACTTCTATTATGCCAATATTAATTACTACTGTTGGAATCATGGTTCTTATTTATAGTGATAATTATATGTCTCATGATCGAGGATATTTGAGATTTTTTGCTTATATGAGTTTTTTCAATACTTCTATGTTGGGATTAGTTACTAGTTCTAATTTAATACAAATTTATATTTTTTGGGAACTTGTAGGAATGTGCTCCTATTTATTAATAGGTTTTTGGTTCACACGACCAATTGCAGCAAGTGCTTGCCAAAAAGCTTTTGTAACCAATCGTATAGGGGATTTTGGTTTATTATTAGGAATTTTAGGATTTTATTGGATAACGGGTAGTTTAGAATTTCGAGATTTGTTCGAAATAGTTACTAAATTAATTCATAATAATGGAGTAAATTCTTTATTTATTACTCTTTGTGCTTCTTTTTTATTCCTCGGCGCAGTTGCTAAATCTGCACAATTTCCCCTTCACATATGGTTACCTGATGCTATGGAAGGACCCACTCCCATTTCGGCTCTTATACATGCTGCTACTATGGTAGCAGCAGGAATTTTTCTTGTAGCTCGTCTTCTTCCTCTTTTCATAGTCATACCTTACATAATGAATCTTATTTCTTTAATAGGTATAATAACAGTATTATTAGGAGCTACTTTGGCTCTTGCTCAAAGAGATATTAAAAGAAGTTTAGCTTATTCTACCATGTCTCAATTGGGTTATATTATATTAGCTCTGGGTATAGGTTCTTATAGGGCTGCTTTATTCCATTTGATCACTCATGCCTATTCGAAAGCTTTATTGTTTTTAGGATCTGGATCCATTATTCATTCAATGGAATCCATTGTTGGATTTTCACCAGATAAAAGTCAAAATATGGTTCTTATGGGAGGGTTAACAAAATATATTCCAATTACAAGAATTACTTTTTTATTAGGTACACTTTCTCTTTGTGGTATTCCACCTCTTGCTTGTTTTTGGTCGAAAGACGAAATTCTTAATGATAGTTGGTTGTATTCACCAATTTTCGCAATAATCGCTTCATTTACAGCAGGATTTACTGCATTTTATATGTTTCGAATGTATTTACTTACCTTTGATGGACATTTGCGTATTTATTTTCAAAATTACAGTAGCGCTAAAAATAGTTCTTTCTATTCAATATCTTTATGGGGAAAAGAAGTACCCCAAGCAATAAAAAAAAAATTACTGTTTTCAACAATGAATACTAAGGTTTCTTTTTTTTCAAAAAATACATATCAAATTGAAAATTTTTTTCAAAATAGAGTACGATACTTTAGTACTTACTTTAGAAATAAATATACTTACACCTATCCTCACGAGTCGGACAATACTATGTTATTTCCCATGCTTATATTGGTATTATTTACTTTATTGATTGGATCAATCGGAATTGATTTTGGTGGACTAGATCCTGATCTATTGTCAAAGTGGTTAACTCCATCTACAAAATTTTTCCATCAAAATGAGCCTTCGGATTTTTATGATTTTTTTAAAAATGCAGTTTTTTCGATAAGTATAGCCTTTTGGGGATTATTTATAGCATCCATTTTATATGGATCTGTTTATTCATCTATACAGAATTTGAGTTTAGTCAATTCATTTGTGAAGAAGAGCCGCACGATAATTTTATTCGACCTAATAAAAAATGTGATATATAACTGGTCATATAATCGTGGTTATATAGATATTTTTTATACTAAGATTTTTACTGTAAATATAAGAGAATTAGCTAAACTAGTTCAGTTTTTTGATAGACATATAATTGATGGAATGATAAATGGGATTGGTATTATTAGTTTCTTTATAGGTGAAGGGATTAAATATATGGGAGGTGGGCGAATTTCTTCTTATCTATTCTTATATTTTTCTTTTGTATTCATTTTTTTATTACTTTTTTTATTTATATAAAAAAATTATAATTATATAAATAAATATTTCTAAAAGAGATTCGATTTTTTCCTTTATTTGGGCATATATAAAAAAAATATTGTGCCATTTCATTTCGTATAGCATTTTCAAACCTATCATTTTTTAAATATCTCAATGGGCGGTTCCATCGTTTATAATCGAAAAGAAAAGTTACAATAGGTTTTTCAAACCAAAAATAAGTTTTCTCTTCTTTAAGTTTTCCCAATTCCCAATTATCTTGATGGATATCAAGATAAGAATCTTCGTAAACCGGGCTATCTTTGTCTTCTTTAGTGGATCCCTCTTGTTCCTGTTTCGTCTTCTTCGTTTCGTAAGTTGTTTCTACATCGCTTTCTTCCGTTTCTGAGGTTTCTTTCAGTTTCTTAGTACCAATAGGCGATGGCATTCTGCCTAAATAGTAGACACAGGTGATAAATAAGAGAATACTAAAGATTCTAGCCATAGAATTTCTCAATTCTGACACAAGGTACTTATTAGATCGAATCAAATGATTTTGCCGTATCCAGAATAATACCAATCCAACCCATTTCATGAATAAAATGTGACCAATTAACCAACCAACAAAACTACTTGTTACAAATAACATCTTGTTGTTGCATCGAAACATATAAATGTTGACTAATCTGGCTAACGTTGAACTTGGTAAAATGAAATGGTTGAATAATTGAAAAATAAGATTATTCAGGAATAC